ATACAAAGTCAACAGATCTCAATGAATAAAAAATAGGATTTATGGCTACACAAACCGTTGAGGGTAGTTCTAGATCTGGTCCAAGACGAACTGTTGTAGGGGATTTATTGAAACCATTGAATTCAGAATATGGTAAAGTAGCTCCGGGGTGGGGAACTACTCCTTTGATGGGTGTTGCAATGGCTTTATTTGCGATATTTCTCTCTATTATTTTAGAGATTTATAATTCGTCCATTTTACTGGACGAAATTTCTAGGAATTAGTTCACCAGAACCGACTAACTAGCTTTTCAATAGAAAGTAAAGTTTAGCATTTAGGTCTTTGATTTTTAGCCCATTCTATTTCGATTTGGTAGTTCGACCGTGAAACTTCTTTGTTTCTGTATTTCCGGAATATGAGTGTGTGACTTGTTATAATTGATCCTATTGATAGTACAGAACAAAAAATGGATCCGTCATCTTGATAGAGATGGCTTTATCCCGTCAGATATTTATTCTAGTATCTGAAGCACGGAATATAGAAAATAGATTCTAAAGTATTAGAACTATGATTCATACTTAATATTTCTATTTAGACCTCGCAACCGGACTTAAAAAAAATTTTAAAGAGTTAGAAGAAGAAATGGAAAGATTTTTATTCTTTTAAACTGCCGCCGCTTATATTTATTTTGATCAAAGGACAAACGTTTCTTTGGATTTTGTTTCATTATATCTATTCATTGAATAAGTGATGATCCAACAGTTCTTACTCAGGGAATTTTTGGACTTCGATTAAAGGTTTTTTTTGAAAATCATCGTGGTTCTGGTATGAATCTGAGGTTTTTTGAATTGATTCATAGGGTCTTAACAAGAAAATTCCTATCAATAATAATAAAGAAGACAGCAGTAAAATCGCATTACACACACAAATCAAAAATAACAAAAGAAATTAAGTATAAGTAAATAATAGAATATTCAAGAGGCCTGTAAGGATCAAGATAAAAGACGAGTGAGCCGACTTGAAATTTTGGCATTATAACCACAAAGAATAGCTTTCGGATTTCTATTTTTTTCTTATCTTCAGAGAAGATTGGAATCATAGGATTAAGTTAAGAAGTTAAAAACTTTCTATTACACATATCCGTTTTCCAAATAACCAGTATTTGAGTATTTTTGTTTGAGCCGTACGAGATGAAATTCTCATATACGGTTCTCAGGGGGGTCCTTTGGTTTACCTATCTCAATAAAGTCTATGATTGGTTCGAAGAACGTCTTGAGATTCAGGCGATTGCCGATGATATAACTAGTAAATACGTTCCTCCTCATGTCAACATATTTTATTGTTTAGGAGGAATTACACTTACTTGTTTTTTAGTCCAAGTAGCGACGGGGTTTGCTATGACTTTTTATTATCGTCCGACCGTTACTGAGGCTTTTGCTTCTGTTCAATATATAATGACTGAGGCTAACTTTGGTTGGTTAATACGATCAGTTCATCGATGGTCGGCAAGTATGATGGTCTTAATGATGATCCTGCACGTATTTCGCGTGTATCTCACCGGTGGTTTTAAAAAACCTCGCGAATTGACTTGGGTTACGGGTGTAGTTTTGGGTGTATTGACCGCATCCTTTGGTGTAACTGGTTATTCCTTACCTTGGGACCAAATTGGTTATTGGGCAGTCAAAATTGTAACAGGTGTACCCGAAGCTATTCCTGTAATAGGATCGTCGTTGGTAGAGTTATTGCGCGGAAGTGCAAGTGTGGGACAATCTACCTTGACTCGTTTTTATAGTTTACATACTTTTGTATTACCTCTTCTTACTGCCGTATTCATGTTAATGCACTTTCCAATGATACGTAAGCAAGGCATTTCCGGTCCTTTATAGAGAATATGGATCATAGATATTTGTAATCAATCATTTATCATTTTGGGGAGGAGCAATAGTATTTCATTGCTACAAATATGGATTATTTAAAAAAATAAGACATGTATTTGGATATTTCCCTTCAACTTAACAAAATAAATTGGATTATTTATTTGACATACACGAATAGTTGAAGGGAACTCTCCGAAAAAAGAATGGATTATGGGAGTGTGTGACTTGAACTATTGATTGGGCCGCGCAGATATATGACTTTACCTTATCTGCCACATTTGAATTCACAATTAAATGTGTCTTTGTTCCAACCACCGCGCAAGCCCCCTACGGAGGATAGGCCGGTTCGCTTGAAGAGAATCTTTTCTATGATCAGACTCGATCATATCCTGCATGAACAGGCTCCGTAATATCCAGTAAAATAAGTAATGTGATATAATCCAGATTATGTCTTATCTATTTCACTTAACTTAATAGTATGGAAATGCATTCATTTCCTATGCATTGACTCAATTTATGATACTATCGGAGTAAAACAAGTAGATCTAAAGAAGAACAGGGGTTGTATTATATTAGTAACAAGTAAATCCTTTGTATGTAAAAAATCCCGGGATTCGTTTTTGGGGGGATAACAGTCGCAAGGT